ATGGAATATTAATCAAACCGAGGACCCCTTAACTATTTGGGGGTTAATAGAACGAATCACACTTTTACCACTAAACTATACCCGCTCCAATCCGATTATTGTATATAAATGGACTTTTTGTCGAACAAGAAACTCGGGCGTAATCAAAAGATAGGATCATAAAAGAATCATTAAAATGAGAGCCTTGACGTGTTTTGTTAGAGGACCTAATGAGAGTAGAAAAAGAGGACTTATTTATTCATTTATTCAAATAATAAATAACTCAAAAATAACTAAATAAAATAAGAAGTGTTTTCTTTTTCTGGAGGTTTTCGACAGATAGGTCTCGACAAAACTACTTAATTTAAGCCAAAAAAAAATAAAGAAGATAAGAAATTAAAATAGGAAATCACGCTTTGATTCTATACCTAAATTGTTCTTTTTATGACTTTTGTTGTTTCAATAACAAGCCTTTTTGTTTTCAAATGAATTTTTTTCAAATAAAATACAAAATTTTATTACGATTGAACAAAAAAGGCCCGGCCCGGCTAGGTACTGACCAGGCCAAGCCGTGGAAATAAAAGGCCCTTTCGGACGAAATCAAAGAGTTTTTTTTTTTTATTATTTTGTCTTTTTTCGATTTCTATATTATATGGAATTTATATATTAAACATATATTAATTAAACAAATCTATATTAAATATATCAACAAATACAGATTCCATTTCTAGATTTTATTTCTATTGGATTTTTTTTATTTATTTCATTTATAATTTATATTGGATTTATGTATTGAACTATTGTAGGTTGGATTGGTGATATCTCTTTCAAGCCCTTTCTTTATATTCTTTATATATTCTTCTTTATATATTCATATTTTTTTATATAAACATATAAATATATTCATATTTTTTACATAAAATATAAACATAAATGCTTTTATTTTATCTAAACTAAATGGAATTTAGTTTTATATGATTATCATTCTATATCTATTGTATAATTTATTATATCTGTTCTATATTATACATAATAGAATATATAATAAAATAAAATGAATAAAATAATAAAAAATACTCAAAAAAGAAATAGAAAAATAGAAAATACAGAATTCTAATAATCTAAAATTCTAATAATCTAACAAATCTAATATAACATATATATTAACATACAAAAATAACATATATTAAAAATAACATATATTAATATAATATAATATGTATTAATATATAAACAAAATATATGATATAGTAACATATAAATAATACATAAAAAGAAATATATAAACACTAAATAATTAAAACAAATATAAAACAAATAAAAATGAAGAAAAGAAAAAATAAGGGCTTTTTTTCAAGCCTTTTTTTTGTGATGTAACATAGTAATTAACCCCTTTCAATTGGGGGAGAGATGGCTGAGTGGACTAAAGCGTCGGATTGCTAATCCGTTGTACGAGTTTTTCGTACCGAGGGTTCGAATCCCTCTCTTTCCGTTTTCATCGATACCTTTTTATTTTCTTTCGAATTTCTCGCGAGTCCGATTGGAATAGATAAAATCCTACTAAGCTAAGAATGTTTTAAAATCAAGGAAGAAAAACCTTATTTCTTTTTTATTCTTCACGTCCAGGATTACGCCCTGGATCATTAGATAGGAATCCGAAGATAAAGAGAGAAACAAAGAATATTACTACCGTGTAAACAAATAGTTTGAGAGTAAGCATTACACAATCTCCAAAATTCTTTTTTAGGAAAAAAGAGAATAGATTCGCTATTTTTATTTTAGACCGCATACCCTACTATTTTTATTTTGTATTTTGACACCAAGAAATAAAGTTTTTTTTTTAGAAATAGAAAACGAAATTATCAAAAAATGCATTTGTAATATTTTTAATAAAAGTGGAGTTTTTCATTACCAAAAATTTTATTTCATACCCACAATTAGACATTGTGAGTACTCCAATAAGGTCTTTCAACGTAAAAAGGTCAGAATAAGGAAATGGGTTGATCCAGATTTAGCGCGGCTGTACAAGAATTCCAATATTTGAATCGGGAGTTCATACTCTAAAACTTATCTAATCTTATCAAGTGTTATGTTAGAATTTTTTTTTTCGAATCAATCATGGATTTGCGTAGGACATTATTAAGGATCTCATCGAAAACTTACAGCAGCTTGCCAAACAAAAGCTAAGAGCAAAAATAGCACAGGTATTACTGGCATAATATCTACGATTGGATTCAAAAAAGCGTAGGCCTCCGGTAATTTGGCAACGAAAAAACCGCTTGAACAAAGGGCAGAATTAAGACAGATCCAGATCAAATTAAATATATTAAGCATAACAAACATTTTGTTATTTTTGTTATTGAAGATAATTGTATTTATTTTGATTGAGTTATTAATAAGTTGAGTTATTGATAGAAGGGAAAATGAATAAAACTAAATAAGATAGACCCCCAAAACCTTCTTTGAACTCCCCCAATCAAAAATCCTTCAATTCTCAAATCAAAAGAGAATAGATTAAATCATACTTTCATACAATATCTTAATTGAATTCTATGCAATGATCAATAAATTCAGTTTAATTCTATATCGACCCGTATTAAAATTCTAGCAACAATCTACCTATTTTATAGATATTTATGCTGGAGTTGACGAACAACCAATACCAATATTAGTGTTTATTAGGGTCGAATAGAAATGGGGCGTAGCCAAGTGGTAAGGCAACGGGTTTTGGTCCCGCTATTCGGAGGTTCGAATCCTTCCGTCCCAGAGCACACCCAACCCATTATAGCATTATAAATTATAGCATTATAATATATATAATGAATGCTATATATCAGAAAAAAGATTGCCTTTTAAAATACCCTTCTGTTTAAGAGTATAATATTAAGAGTATAATATTGGATTGGAAAAGTTTTATTAGGATTCTTAATAATTCTTCTCTGAATCATATCTTTTTCACCAATTGAATCGTGTTCAAATAACACGCAGATGTAATTGAATCTATTTGTGATCCCTAAATATTAAATATTTAACCTAGAATATCTATAATTCCTTTCAGTAACAATTTTTTTCAGTAAAAGTTTTTTAGTCTATCTGTATGGGGGTCCCATATTATTGTTATTTCGATTCCTATTTTAGCAGCCAGTATGAAAAAACAACAACCTTACCTTACACCAGTCTTTATCCACTATTTCATATTTCATTAAAAAAAGAAATTGGATTTTTTAGCTATCTAGTTTTTTAATCATTGATGTTTTAATACAAATATGGATTTATTCTAGAATGCTAGAATGTGGTCCTTACTTTAGAATGTTATTCAAATAATGATCTCGAAGACGGAAATTTTTCAATCACTTAAATCTTTTTGATGATTTCTTATGAGTTCGTAGTACTCGAAGAAGTGTGAAATTGGTAAATTTGTCCTATCACTATCAAGTTACTTGAAGATGCAGATTCAAAAAGAATTTTTTTTTTGATTCGTGGTATTTATATTTATTATATTTATATTTATTATATTAAATAAATAAATAAAATGAAATAAAATATATGTATCGGGTATTGGGGATTAAATTTAATTCGTTCTGAGACTTAGTCAGAACCGAGCCATTCATATTTCATATAGAAAGAAAAAGTATAGATTACTGTGTACCGACCGAACCAATGACTATTCATGATTCCATAATTGAATCAATTACATACTGGTTCCAAACTAAAGGAATGTTATGGTAAAACTTCGTTTAAAACGATGTGGTAGAAAGCAACGTGCGACTTGAAGGACACGATCCGTTGTGGGTTCTTACATCCACCATTTTTTATTATACAGGAATTATAGAGGAATGAAAGTGCTCTTGACTCGACATCGTTTCTTCTGTTTCACTCGAACTCTCATTTTTTTTTGGGGGGGGGTGATGTAAATCGTACATGATGGAGCTCGAGTAAAAAGTATTGATTCATTTCTCGGAGGCAAGAATCTAGGGTTAGTATTAATCAATAAATTGTGACAACTTCGTAAATATATTTGTAAATAAATTTTCCATATATAAATCGAAAGGATCCAATTCAAGCAAGTTTAAAATTCAAAAGTCACTTTTTTTGAATTGGTAAAACTTTTTCGATCAAATCAAAAGTGTATTACACAAGAATCACTCAGTCATATGATTCTTTGATAGAAAGAAATCATAAAAAAGGGTATGTTGCTGCCATTTTGAAACGATTCAAAATCACCGAAGTAATGTCTAAACCCACTGATTCAAGGCAAAGATAAAGGATCCTGGAACAAGGAAATACCATTTTCGATTGTCTCAACAACTAGATCAGAATCAAAATAGATTCTAAAAGAGACAGACAAAAAGGGGTTAGAGACCACTCAATAAATCAAATACTTAAAAGGTTTCCTTGAGTTATTTGAGAGTTATACAACTTGAGTTATGAGGGTACAAATTTAGAATACGAATAATTTTTTTTTTTTTTCGGTAGGGGAAAGAATAAGTATTTAAATCATAGTCTAGTTGGTTTGATGATTTTATGGCTATATTTGACATTATTATTCTATACATAGATATAATTTCCAATTTTCTTGAGCCGTACGAGGAGAAAACTTCTTATACGTTTCTAGGGGGGGTATTGTTCATCTATCCCAATGAGCCATTTATCGAATCGTTGCAATTGATGTTCGATCCCGACGAGAGGGAAGAGATCTTCGGAAAGTGGGTTTTTATGATCCGATAAAGAATCAAACCTATTTAAATGTTCCTGCTATTCTATATTTCCTTGAAAAGGGCGCTCAGCCTACAGGAACTGTACATGATATTTCAAAGAAAGCGGGGGTTTTTACGGAACTTACCCTTAATCACCAAACGAAATTCAATTAATGAAAAATTAATGAAATAAAATATATAAAAACGAATATATATAAAAGGAAGGTGTAGATGACTTGTAGAGAGCTTTGTATAATCTTTTCTCTGCTATTCGCTCTCCTCTCTTGTTCTATTCATATTGAATTTATTATTCCTACTATAGAA